ATCAATGAAAAAAAAAAAAAGAATGCTTTTCTTATGTCTTGAACGTATAATTATTAGTCTTAAAAAAGATCATGGATGAAATATCCTATTATAATATAACTACGTTTCCTTATCAATGAAAAAAAAAAATAAATAAAACAAACATAAAAGAGGTGTTTATTATGATTATGTCAATTTTGAACGGTTTTGGACTTACTAATTTAGTATCTTTTTGCATGAAGATACTCAATTCGGTCGTTGTGGTCGGACTCTATTATGGATTTCTGAGCGCATTCTCCATAGGGCCGTCTTATCTCCTCCTTATCCGAGCTCGGGTTATGAAAGAGGGAAACGAGAAGGAGGCAGCAGCAATAACTGGTTTTATTTTGGGACAGCTCACTATGTTCGTATCTATTTATTATACGCCTCTCCATCTAGCATTGGGTAGACCTCATACAATAACGGTCCTAGTTCTACCGTATTCTTTGTTTCAGTTCTTCTGGACCAATCACAAAGACTTTTTTGATGATGGATCTACTACCAGAAATTCAATACGAAATCTCAGCATTCAATGTGTATTCTTCGAAAATTTTATTTTTCAATTATTGAACCATTTTGTTTTACCAAGCCCAACGTTAGCCAGATTAGTCAACATTTATATGTTTCGATACAACAACAAGATATTATTTCTAACAAGTAGTTTTGTTGGTTGGTTAATTGGTCACATTTTATTAATGAAATTATTCCTGAAAGGGGTTGGATTTGTATTTTTCTGGATACGGCAAAGTAAAAATCGTGCTTTTTTAGCGAATAAGTATAAGTACCTTGTGTCGGAATTGAAAAGTTCTATGTCTCGAAGTCGAATTTTTAGTATGATCTTTTTTATCACCAGTGTCTACTATTTAGGCAGAGTACCGTCGCCTATTTTAACTAAGAAACTGAAAGATATCCCCCAAAAAAAAAAGGGGGGGGAAGAAGCTGATATAGAAGAAGCTGATATAGAAGAAGCTGATATAGAAGAAGAAACAACTTTCGGGACTAAACAGGAAGAAGAGGAATTCAAAGAAAAACTTAAAAATAAAAAGAAAGACCCCTTCTGGTTTGAAAAACCTCTTGTGACTCTTCTTTTTGACTATAAACGATGGAATCGTCCATTGCGATATATCAAAAATGATCAATTTGAAACAGCTGTAAGAGATGAAATGTCACAATATTTTTTTTCTACGTGTGTAAGTGATGGAAAACTAAGAATATCTTTTACATATCCACCGAGTTTATTAACCTTTTTTGAAATGATACGCAAAAAGCTGTTTTTGTGCACGACAGGAAAAGTATCCGAAGAAGAGCTATATAATCATTGGGTCCATACCAATGAGCAAAAACGAAACAATCTAAGCAACGAATTTGCCAATCGAATCGAAGCACTAGATAAAGCACTAGATAAAGAGTCTTTTGATCCAGATATACTCGAAAAAAGGACTAGATTATACTTATACAATGATGAAACTGAACAAAAATGCTTACCTAAATTGTATGATCCTTTTTTGAACGGACCCCATCGCGGGACAATAAAAAATGTGGATTCACACTCAGGCACGGACAGTCTTTTAATCACCTCAATGGAAGATTCTAAAAAAAACATTTGTGAAAATAAACTTTTTGTTTTCCTTACTCAAGATTTTGACGAATTTGCAGAGCAGCTATATGAAGATGAAGGGGAACTAGGAGAGGAATTCCTTGAAGAAGAAGAAGAAGCAAAAGTTGAAGAAGAAGAAGAAGCAAAAGTTGATAATGAAATTCCTAATGATCAAACAAAAGAAATTGAAAAAAAGGTTCCTCGATGGTCATACAAATTGCTTGACGAGTTCGAAGTGGAAGAACGACTGAAGATAGAAAAAGAAGAAAAAGAAAAAGAAGAAAAAGAAGAAAAAGAAAAAAAAGAAAAAGAAGGAGAAGAAAAAAAAGAAAAAGAAGGAGAAGAAAAAAAAGAAAAAGAAGGAGAAGAAAAAGAAGGAGAAGAAAAAGAAGGAGAAGAAAAAGCAAAACCGGAGGCCAGTATTCGTTCCCGCAAATCAAAATACGTATTAGTTTATACTGAGACCGAGGACGAGGACGAGGACGAGGACGAGAAGGATAAGACGACTCCTTCCACCGGTACTACTACCGAGACAACTACCAATACTACTATTGGGAATACAAGTAATACTACAGAGAATACTAGTAATCAGGATAACGATAAAGAAAAGAAGGATGAGCCAGAGGAACTATATTTGACACGTTATGCACTACAATCGGATTATAACCGAGATCTAATCATGGGATCCACGCGCGCTCAACGAAGTAAAACCGCTATTTTGGGTTTGTTTCAACCAAGAGTGCGTTCCCCACTTTTTTTGGACAGAGGAGACATAACTTTTTTTTCTTATTTTGGTATTTCAAAACTACTTAATTTTTTTTTCAGAAATTGGATAAGAATAAAAAAAGTCAGGGAATCAAAAATTGAAAATTCTAAAACGCAAGAAACAAAAGAAAAAAGAAAACAAGCTGAAAAAAGAGCGGAGGATGAGCGAGTAAGAATATCGGAAATGTGGGATAATACTGATTATGCTCAACCACTGCGAGGTTGTTTGTTACTAACCCAATCAATTCTTAGAAAATATATCGTATTACCCTCATTAATAATAATTAAAAATGTTGGCCGTATGTTATTATTTCAAATTCCCGAATGGCGCAAGGATTGGAAAGCGTGGCATAACGAAATGCATGTTAAATGCACTTATAATGGTGTTCAATTGTCAGAAAATGAATTTCCGAAAGATTGGTTAACAGATGGTATTCAGATAAAGATTTTATTTCCTTTCTGCCTGGAACCTTGGCATGGAGCTAAAGTAGAGTTGGATCATAGAGATCCAATGAAAAAGAAGAGAAAAAGAGATGATTTTTGTTTTTTAACAATTTGGGGACTGGAAGCTGAACGTCCTTTTGGTTCTCCCCGAAAACGACCTTCCTTTTTTAAACCTGTTTTGAAAGAAATAAAAAAAAAACTCTTAGTTGTAAAAGAAAAAACACAAAGGATTCTTTATTTAAAAATAGAAATATTTTTAAATAAAGAATCTCCAAAACTAAGTCCAATTCCTTTATTGGAAATAAAAGAAGCGAGTATAAATACAAATCAAGAAAATGATATAATAAGTAATCAGATTTTTAATGAATCGTCTATTAAATCCGTGGATTGGATAAATTATTCACCGACTGTAAAAAAAATAAAGGATGTGTCCGATAGGACAAATATAATTAGAAATCAAATCGAAAAAATCAAAAAAGACAAGAACAAAATATTACAAATTCCTGATATAAACATTAGTCCTAATGAAATGAGTTGTGATGATAAGAGATTAGAATCACCGAAAGATATTTGGCATATATTAAAAATATTAAAAAGAAGAAGTACCCGATTAAAACGTAAATGTTATTATTTTTTACAAATTTTTATTGAAAGGCTTTACATAGAGATTCTTTTATCTATTCAAAAAAAAATTAAAGAAAAAATAAAAATTATAAAAATCGTTGTAAAACTCTTTCTTAAATTACTTGAATTAAAAAACAAAATTTTTGATAAAAATAATTTCACCGAAAAAATAAATCAAGAAAGAATTGATGAAACAAATCAAAATACAATTCGTTTTATTTCGACTATAAAAAAATTATTTTCTAATACTAATATTAGTAAAAAAAATTCACCTATTTTTTCTGAACCAGCTTCCTTGTCACAGGCATATGTTTTTTACAAATTATCCCAAACCTCAGGTTTTAACACAAATCACTTGAGATCTGTACTTCAATATCAGGGAAAACTTCTTTTTCTTAAGGATAGAATAAAGAATTCCTTTAAAAGACAATGGAAAAACGCGTTAAAACATTATCCCTATCAATACATTATATCTCAGACTAGCTGGTCTCGATTATTAGCGAAAAAATGGCAAAAAAAAATTCATCAAAGTTGTATAGGTCAAACTAAAAAATCACCAAATTTTGATTTAGATGAAAAAGACCAATTAATTCATTACGAGAAACACAAAAATTTTGCAGTGGATTCAATACTGAATCAAAAAAAGAAATTGAAAAACTACAAATATGATCGTTTAGCCCATAACTGGCTTCATTATAAAGATAAGAAGGACTCATATTTTTTCAGATCAAGAAATGAAGACGAAGAGTTTCTCGATAATTACAACACGTCTAATCCTAAAAATGTTTATATGCCGGTAGATATATCTCTTAATAATTATCTAATAGAAAATTCTGATACGAATCGAAATTTGGATAGAAAATATTTTGATTGGAAATTTTTGGATTTTTCTTTTAAAACAAAAATCAATATTAAGCGCTGGACAAATATGGAAAGTGAGGTCACTGTTTATAAAAAAAATAAAAAAACTCTGGCTAATTATTATCAAATAATTGAGCAAAGTGATAAGAAGGATTCTTTTTCTAGCTTGATTCGTAAAAAAATCAACCTAGCCAATCCAACAATAACTTCCTTTAACTGGATGAAAATGAATGAAGAAATACAATATAAGCCTATATCTGATATGGACGATTGGTTTTTCCCAGAATTAGTGTCACTTTATGATGCATATAGGATGCAACCTTGGATCATCCCAATAAATTCCCTTACTTTAAATTTAAATGGAAATGATAACCTTGGTTCACAAAACAATCTCGAAGAAGAACAAAAAAATGACTTTCAGCAGATATTCTCTAATCAAAACAAATTAGAAACTAAAAAAAAGAAGCCAGTACAAGGAAATATTCAATCAGAGACACAAAAAAAGGGGAATCAGGGATCGGATTCATCAAACCAAGAAAAAAAAGATAAAGAAGAAAAGAAAAAAGATAATGCGGGAGGATCAGACAGTCAAAAACCCAAAACCAAAAAGAAAAAGCCATCTATGCTCGCTGTAATAGTGGAATTAGATTTTTTTCTGAAAAGGTTTTATGGTTTTCAATTAAAATGGGATGATCTTGTGACTGAAAAAATGATCAATAATATCAGAGTATTTTGTCTACTGCTTAGATTGGAAAACCCAAAGAAAATTGCCATAGCCTCTATTAGAAGAGGCGAACTTAGTATGGATGTAGTGCCAAATGCGAAAACTTTAACTGTTGCAAAATTACTAAAAAACGGAACATTGCTTGTTGAACCAAATCGGATATCTATAAATTGGGATGATAAATTTATTATGTATCAAATCCTAGCTATTTCACTGATACATAAAAATAAGTACCAAACTAATCGAGGATACCAAGAAAAAAGCAATGTTGATAAGATAAAAAGAAATTGGGAAAAAATAAATAAGAAAAAACGAAATGTTACTAGGTGGGGTCTTGATAAATCCATTGCACGACATCAAAGGTTTTTTAGGAATAAAGACAAAAATCATTATGATTGGCTTGTTCTTGAAAATATTTTATCTCCTAAACGTCGTAGAGAATTGAGAATTCGAATTTGTTTAAATTCGAAGAATGTAAATGTTGGGGATAGAAATACAGTATTTTGCAATGGTAACAATGAAAGTAACTGTGTCCCATTTTTTAATAAAGGACGGCATCTTGATAAAGATACAAAAAATTTGATGAAGTTAAAATTGTTTCTTTGGCCAAATTATCGATTAGAAGATTTAGCTTGCATGAATCGCTATTGGTTTGATACCTATAATGGTAGTCGTTTCAGTATGTTAAGAATACACATGTATCCGCGTAGTTGATGATACACTTCTTATGGATCATGTACCATAATGTAACACTTGTTACATTATGGTACATGATACTGATTCAATGATTTTATCAGATCAGAAATGAATTGGGGGAATCCTCTCATCTTAGATCCAAATTTTGGGGTGCAAAATTGAGCATCTATCCTCTTTTTGTATTTATATTCGAAAATTGAAAAATTGGATTTATTAATTTAATAAAAAAAAAAAAGAAGTATATGAATAAATCCAGATTAATTTATATTTATTGTGTATAACAAATTAAAATGAATTATTATTACAGATCGCTAAAATCCATATTTGTAAAAAAAATAAATAAAAAACACAGGGAGGGGCAAAGAATTATGGTAAAAAATTCATTCATCTCGGTTATTTCGCAAGAAGAAAAAGAGGAAAATAGGGGGTCTGTTGAATTTCAAATATTCAGTTTCACCAACAGGCTACGCAGACTTACTTCACATTTAGAATTGCACAGAAAAGATTATTTATCCCAGAGAGGTCTTCAGAAAATTCTGGGAAAACGTCAACGGCTACTGGCCTATTTGTCAAAGAAAAATAGAGTACGTTATAAAGAATTAATAAATCTATTGGATATTCGCGAGCCAAAAACTCGTTAAGTTCATTTTAAATTCGTTTTAAATTATTTAAATTATTTGATTTATTATATTTATATTAGATTATTTTATTCATTTTGATGAACTTCGTTTTCAGCAATTAATGGAATAATGAATCGGAGAAAAATATATGACTGTACCAACTACAAGACAAGATCTCATGATAGTCAATATGGGTCCTCACCACCCATCAATGCATGGTGTTCTTCGACTCATTGTTACTCTTGATGGCGAAGATGTTATTGACTGTGAACCCGTATTGGGTTATTTACACAGAGGAATGGAAAAAATTGCAGAAAATCGAACCATTATACAATATCTGCCTTATGTAACACGTTGGGATTATTTAGCTACTATGTTTACAGAGGCAATAACGGTAAATGCACCGGAACAGTTGGGAAATATTCAAGTACCTAAAAGAGCCAGCTATATTAGAGTCATTATGCTGGAATTGAGCCGTATAGCTTCTCATTTGTTATGGCTTGGCCCTTTTATGGCGGATATCGGTGCGCAGACCCCTTTCTTCTATATTTTTCGAGAGAGAGAGTTGATATATGATCTATTCGAAGCTGCCACCGGCATGCGAATGATGCACAATTTTTTCCGTATCGGGGGAGTAGCTGCCGATCTACCTCATGGCTGGATCGATAAATGTTTGGATTTCTGTGATTATTTTCTAACAGGGATTATTGAATATCAAAATCTTATTACGCAGAATCCTATATTTTTGGAACGAGTTGAAGGAGTGGGCTTTATTAGTGGAGAAGAAGCAATAAATTGGGGCTTATCCGGACCCATGCTACGAGCTTCCGGAATTCCATGGGATCTTCGTAAAGTTGATCATTATGAGTGTTATGACGAATTTGATTGGGAAGTACAATGGCAAAAAGAAGGAGATTCATTAGCTCGTTATTTAGTCCGAATTAGTGAAATGACGGAATCTATAAAAATTATTCAACAAGCTCTGGAACGAATTCCGGGGGGGCCTTATGAGAATTTAGAGGTACGGCGTTTTGATAGAGCAAGGGATTACGAATGGAATGATTTTGATTATCGATTCATTAGTAAAAAACCTTCCCCCACTTTTGAATTGTCGAAACAAGAACTTTATGTGAGAGTAGAAGCCCCGAAGGGAGAATTGGGAATTTTTCTGATAGGAGATCAGAGTGTTTTTCCTTGGAGATGGAAAATTCGTCCGCCAGGGTTTATCAATTTGCAAATTCTTCCTCAGCTAGTTAAAAGAATGAAATTGGCTGATATTATGACAATACTAGGTAGTATAGATATCATTATGGGAGAAGTTGATCGTTGAAATGATAATTGATACGACAAAAGTACAACAAGCTATCAATTCTTTTTCCAGATCGGAATCCTTAAAAGAGGTTTATGGACTCATAGGGCTGCTTGTTCCTATTTTTACTCCTTTATCGGGAATCCTAATAGGGGTACTAGTTATTGTGTGGTTAGAAAGACAAATATCTGCGGGGATACAACAACGTATTGGACCCGAATACGCAGGGCCTTGGGGAATTCTTCAAGCTCTAGCAGATGGGACTAAACTACTTTTCAAGGAGGATCTTCTTCCCTCTAGAGGGGATATTCGTTTATTCAGTATCGGACCTTCTATAGCGGTTATATCCATTTTACTAAGTTATTCAGTAATTCCTTTTGGCTATCACCTTGTTCTAGCCGATCTCAGTATCGGTGTTTTTTTATGGATTGCAATTTCAAGTATTGCCCCTATTGGACTTCTTATGTCAGGATATGGATCGAATAATAAATATTCCTTTTTAGGTGGTCTCCGAGCTGCTGCTCAATCGATTAGTTATGAAATACCATTAACTCCATGTGTTTTATCAATTTCTCTACGTGCGATTCGTTAGAACATTCGCTCTTTTTTACTTTACCTATTTTTTTTCATTCTAGGAAAAAGATTGAACCTATTGAATAAAAATATTTATTTTGTATTCATCATTCAGAGCGATGAACTAAACCAGATAGTAATATGAGTGAAACAAAACAGCTTATAAATTGGCAGTAAAAATTTGAGTCTCATTCCCTAGGTACAAGAATTTTTAAAAAGTAAATATAAGCAACAGAATCCCCAGAATTGGTGAATTATTCACCGTAGTTTGAAGCGGGTATAAACGATTAACCTGTATGGAGTCTTTTTTTTTTTACTATTGTTTGTAGTACCATACCGGGGGTCGAGAAAAAATTAGTGGACGGTTAGGAATACCAAGGTACACAAAGGATTTGTAATGGAGATAATGTAAGTTATCCTTAAAGGGTATTTCCGCAAAAAAGGAATCCTAAGGGGGCTTTAAGTTAGTAGAAACAATCGAGCAGTACTTCCCCACGATCCCGATCCAGAGTATGCTCCTATCCACTGATTAAAGAAAGTACTATCAGGAACGAAGTAATCCTTTATTTTCTTTAGATTTCTTTGAGAAAGAAGAATAAGAACGAAAGAAATGGAGTGCATTTCCAATGAAAAAAAAAAAAAATTATTTATTTATCCGTATTAATACAGATAGAATTCTTATCATGATACAAGAACTAATAGAATGTCGAATTTTTTTCGTAATTAAAAGATATAAGTTGAATTTTTTATGAGTATTTTATTTAAGGATTGAGTTATTACTGAACAAAGACCAATTTAAATTCTAAAGGATAAGATCAATTCAGAAGCGCTTTTTTGTTATTTATATATTTATAGCAGACAGAATTGCATTGGTCTAATTTTGGACTCTCCGATGTATCTTTACCCGATCTACTCTACAAACAAAACATATCGAAAAAATTCAGTCCTTATATTTATTTGTGGCCATGGGGGAGCCGTATGAAGCCAAAGTCTCATGTACGGTTTTGCAATAGCGATGAGACCAGTGATGTTATCATCGACTATGATTATCTAACAGTTCAAGTACAGTTGATATAGTCGAGGCGCAGTCAAAATATGGTTTTTGGGGGTGGAATCTATGGCGTCAACCTATAGGGTTTATGGTTTTTCTAATTTCTTCCCTAGCAGAATGTGAGAGATTACCTTTTGATTTACCAGAAGCAGAAGAAGAATTAGTTGCGGGTTATCAAACCGAATATTCCGGTATAAAATTTGGTTTATTTTATGTTACTTCCTATCTAAACCTATTAGTTTCTTCATTATTTGTAACAGTTCTTTACTTGGGCGGTTGGAATCTCTCTATTCCGTACATATTTATGCCAGATCTTTGGGGAATTAATGAAGTGCGCGGAGTCTTTGAAACGACAATAGGTCTCTTTATTACATTAGCTAAAGCTTTTTTGTTCTTATTCATTCCTATCACAACAAGGTGGACTTTACCTAGGATGAGAATGGACCAACTATTGAATCTTGGGTGGAAATTTCTTTTACCTGTTTCTTTAGGTAATCTATTATTGACAACTTCTTCTCAACTGCTTTCACTGTGAAGACATAGGATATTTTCAATTCAAAACTTTTCTAAACCAAGAGAAAGAAACATTAAATTATTTATAGATATTCACGATATGTTCCCTATGGTAACCGGGTTCTTGAATTATGGTCAACAAACAGTCCGAGCAGCAAGGTATATTGGTCAAAGTTTTATGATTACCTTATCCCACGCAAATCGTTTACCTATAACTATTCAATATCCTTATGAAAAATTGATCACATCGGAACGTTTCCGCGGTCGAATACATTTTGAATTTGATAAATGTATTGCTTGTGAAGTATGTGTTCGTGTATGCCCTATCGATCTACCCGTTGTTGATTGGAAATTGGAAACTGATATTCGAAAGAAACGATTGCTTAATTACAGTATTGATTTCGGAATCTGTATATTTTGTGGTAACTGCGTCGAGTATTGTCCAACAAACTGTTTATCAATGACTGAAGAATATGAACTTTCTACTTATAATCGTCACGAATTGAATTATAATCAAATTGCTTTGGGTCGGTTACCTATGTCAATAATTGGAGATTACACAATCCAAACAATTATGAATTCAACTCCAATAAAAAACCACGGGTAAAACTCTCGATTCAATAACAATTACCACTTCTTAAAATTCTGTTTTGCTCTAAAGGAACGAAACTTCTTTCATTTTGCTTAGTCAATAACTCAGAATGCTAATCAAAGATTAGTGAGACTCATGACGTGCTTTGTATTGAAAAGAAAATATATTCATATATCTGTTCTGTGATGATTTCAAAATCGGAAAAAATATTCTATATTTGTATTTTTTTTTTTATAAAAAAAAAAATATAGAATATAGAAAATCGATAAATTCAATTCAGAACGGCCCTTTTTCGTATAGAGAAACGGGATGCAATTAAAATTAATAAGTATATCTACAGCAACCAACACCCCTTATAGTATCGTATTTAATTCAATTTCTATTAAGAACGTAAAAAAAAAAAATAGGGTATAGGGTATAGGGTAATGTCTTTTTTCCTGGTCTGGTCAATAAGGTCATGAAACATTTCGAATTTAATTCTCTCCTATTTTACATATAATGGATTTACCTGCGCCAATACATGATTTTCTTTTAGTATTTTTAGGGTTGGGTCTTATAGTCGGCGGTTTAGGAGTAGTATTATTTACCAATCCAATTTATTCTGCCTTTTCATTGGGATTGGTTCTTGCGTGTATATCCTTATTTCATATTCTATCGAACTCCCATTTTGTAGCTGCTGCACAACTTCTTATTTATGTGGGTGCCATAAATGTCTTAATTGTATTTGCTGTTATGTTCATGAATGGCTCAGAATATTATAACGATTTCCATCTTTGGACCGTTGGAGATGGGATCACTTCACTGGTTTGTACAAGTATTTTAGTTTCACTAATTACTACTATCTCAGATACGTCATGGTACGGTATTATTTGGACCACAAGATCAAACCAAATTATAGAGCAAGATTTTATAAATAATGGTCAACAAATTGGAATTCATTTATCAACAGATTTCTTTCTTCCATTTGAACTTATTTCTATAATTCTTTTAGTTTCCTTGATCGGTGCAATTGCTATGGCTCGTCAGTAAAGTAATAAATACGAAAAAAGGACTTCAGTTGTTCTGTCTTATCTCCTCTATTTTCCTTCAATTCCATTTTAATTTTAAGATTCTTCATGTATTAAAAGGTCAATGTTTTAGTTCGATCTATTACCAATACTTTTCTTTATTATGGACTTGTTATATTCTAGTCAATCGAATCGATTGAATTATTGTTCATATTGAAATGAATCGAGATTGAATTGATGAGGAGTAGTTCAATGATGCTCGAACATGTACTTGTTTTAAGTGCCTATTTATTATCCATCGGCATCTATGGATTGATTACAAGTCGAAATATGGTAAGAGCACTTATGTGTCTTGAGCTTATACTGAATGCGGTTAATATGAATTTCGTAACATTTTCTGATTTATTTGATAGTCGCCAATTAAAAGGAGACATTTTCTCGATTTTTGTTATAGCTATTGCAGCCGCTGAAGCAGCTATTGGCTTAGCTATTGTTTCATCAATTCATCGTAACATAAAATCAACTCGTATCAATCAATCGAATTTGCTAAATAAATAGTAATGAGCAATAAATAGTGGTAATCATAGGTATTTACATATAAATAAAAAATAAGGAATATTCACTAATTCAAATTAACATGTGCGGTATAAACCAGAAACCTATGACCGTTTTTGCTAAAACGTAAGAAATCAAAGTATCTTGGCCTTCTCTCATGAGCAGATCCAGAAGTAGATTGATTACAAACAAGTTCTGGTAAATCTAAATCATTGATTCGTCTGGTGTATAAATCTATGACTCATTTACTAATTTACTAGATCGAAAATTTATGACGTTCAAAAATTTTATAGATCCAATGTCACATTCAGTAAAGATTTATGATACATGTATAGGGTGTACTCAATGTGTACGAGCCTGCCCCACAGATGTATTAGAAATGATACCCTGGGACGGATGTAAAGCTAAGCAAATTGCTTCGGCCCCAAGAACAGAGGACTGTGTAGGTTGTAAAAGGTGTGAATCCGCCTGTCCAACAGATTTCTTGAGTGTACGGGTTTATTTATGGCATGAGACAACCCGCAGTATGGGGCTAGCTTATTGACTTATTGATACGTTGCAAAAAACTCCACTTACACCCATTTGATTTCTCTTTACCGACAAAACCCCGTACTCTCAAAAACGATATATAATGATTTTAGAGGTACGGGGTTTTCTGGCCAAAGCGTATCTTGTCTTTACCACGAATTCTTTTCCTTGGTTAACAATAATTGTTATTTTTCCGATATTGGCGGGTTCCTCAATTTTATTTTTGCCCCATAGGGGCAATAAGGTAATCAGGTGGTATACTATTTCTATTTGTTTATTAGAACTCCTTTTAACCACCTATGCATTTTCTTATCATTTTAAATTGGACGATCCATTAATCCAATTGGAACAGGATTTCAAATGGATTAATTTTTTTGATTTTCACTGGAGACTCGGAATCGATGGACTTTCCATAGGACCCATTTTACTGACAGGATTCATTACTACTTTAGCTACTTTAGCGGCTTGGCCAGTTACTCGGGATTCGCGATTGTTCCATTTCCTGATGTTAGCAATGTACAGTGGTCAAATAGGATCATTTTCTTCTCGAGATCTTTTACTTTTTTTCATCATGTGGGAGTTAGAATTAATTCCTGTCTACCTACTTCTAGCCATGTGGGGAGGGAAGAAACGTTTGTACTCAGCTACAAAGTTTATTTTGTACACGGCAGGAGGCTCGATTTTTCTCTTAATGGGAGTTCCAGGTATGGGTTTATATGGTTCCAATGAACCAACATTAAATTTTGAAACCTCAGCCAATCAATCCTATCCTATAGCATTAGAAATCATATTCTATTTTGGATTTTTTATTGCTTATGCTGTCAAACTGCCGATCATACCCCTACATACATGGTTACCGAATACCCATGGAGAAGCACATTACAGTACCTGTATGCTTTTAGCCGGAATCTTATTAAAAATGGGAGCGTATGGATTGGTTCGGATCAATATGGAATTATTACCCCACGCGCATTCTTTATTTTCTCCCTGGTTGATCATAATGGGCATTTTTCAAATAATCTATGCAGCTTCAACATCTCCCGGTCAACGTAATTTAAAAAAAAGAATTGCCTATTCTTCCGTATCTCATATGGGTTTCACAATTATAGGAATTAGTTCCATAACGGATACGGGACTCAACGGGGCCATTTTGCAAATGATTTCTCATGGATTTATCGGTGCTGCACTTTTTTTCTTAGCAGGAACGAGTTACGATAGAATACGTCTTGTTTATCTCGACGAAATGGGGGGAATAGCTATCCCGATGCCAAAAATTTTTACACTGTTCAGTAGTTTCTCAATGGCTTCTCTTGCATTGCCAGGAATGAGCGGTTTTGTTGCGGAATTGATAGTATTTTTTAGTATAATAACTAGTCAAAAATTCTTTTTAATGCCAAAAATCTTAATTACGTTTGTAACGGCAATTGGAATGATATTAACTCCTATTTATTTATTATCGATGTTACGCCAGATTTTCTATGGATACAAGCAATTTAATGTTCCAATATCAAATTTATTAGATTCTGGACCACGAGAATTATTTGTTTCGATCTGTATCCTTCTACCCGTAATAGGTATTGGTATTTATCCGGATTTTGTTTTTGCACTATCAGTTGACAAGGTAGAAGCTATTTTATCTAATTATTTTTATAGATAGTTTTCATCAATAATACATACAATAAAATAAAAAATGCAAAATAAATTTAATAAAAAAACACACACAATAAGATAATAAGAAAATTCTAATAAAATTTTTTATTTTAATTAGATAATTAGGAGTTTTTGAGAACCTTGTGAATAACTATTTTATGTTTATGGTTCTCAAAAACTCCTACGAACTCTCGTTATAAACGAGATTCCTATGTTATGTATTGTACTCGTAAGATCTTTTCTTCAATTAGAGGTTAGTGTGAATGAACCATAACTATGTAACCCTATTCCTAATAGATTTACCCCAAAATAGCATATCCAAATTATAAGAAATCCCATAGAAGCTACAATTGCAGAATTTACGCCTTGCAAATTTTTATTTGTTCGAGTATGTAAATAAATTGCGAATATAGTCCAAGTAATAAATGCCCAAGTTTCCTTGGGATCCCAATTCCAATATGATCCCCATGCCTCATTAGCCCATACTGCTCCTGAAAGAATACCGATGGTTAAAAAGATAAACCCTAGACTAATGACACGACAACTCCAACAATCCAATTGTTGAATCAATTGATACCTATGATAATTTCTAAATGAAATAAAAAAAGTGTTTCGTAAAACATTGTTTATTTCATTCACATATTGAATCACGCCAAAGGAAAATGGACCAATTAAGATATTTTTGTTTTTACCAAATATTTTTACATTTTTTCGAAATGTAATTACTATAAGAGCTATTGATAATAATGAGCCACATAGAAGGGCTGCGTAGCTCAATACCATCATACTTACGTGCATCATTAACCACTGTGATTGGAGAGCGGGTACTAATTTTGTGGATTGATGCATTTCAGTTAAAAGACCTGAAGTAGCAAAGCCTTGGGTAAAAATAGCACTTGGTGCGGTTATTGCACTTAAATGATTTTTTTGGTTCGTAAAATAGGGAACCATATGAATAATGGAAAAACTCCATGAAAGGAACATTAATGATTCAAATAAATTACTTAAAGGGAAATGCCCAGAATAAACCCAACGAATAGCTAAAATTCCTGTTATACAGAAAAGGGTAACTATCAGTCCTTTTTCTGACGAATTAAACAATCCTACCATTTCATGGACTAATAAGGTCACCAAATAAATTGTAATTAAAATAGAAATAATCGAAAAAGAGATGTGAGTTAATATATGTTCTAAAGTCAAAAATATCATAAAAAGAAATCCTAACCAAAAAAAGGTCTTTCAACGATAGAATGTAAATTTGGAATTGAATTCATTATAGGATTTATTCTATTTCTTTTCGAAGATGCCGCCACTCGGACTCGAACCGAGATGCTCTAGCACTGCTTCCTAAGAGCAGCGTGTCTACCGATTTCACCATAGCGGCGTGATCGAAATTATAATAGCTCATCCACATTCAATCGTCGAGATTGAAAGAGCCAATTCAATGCAATATTCTTGAAAAAGTAAAAAAGAATTTAGATTTGAACGTTGAAGAATCTTTAGTTATGGAATGGTGATAGTTTTGTTTTAACAATGTCATGGTTTTTCGTGCAGTTTAAGTTAAGCTCTTCTGGAATGTAACAATTGGAACTAGAAAGGTCTGTTCTCAATCCAAGCGGAGAACTCAAAAAAATTTTTTTTTTGAAAATCGATGGGGAAGATTATAATCCCCATCCTGCAAAAACCTACATAGAGATAAAACCCCCGTATCTTGGACTTAAAAATTTTTATTCTACATATCACAAAATCAAATAAAATTTTCTATTGATCAGTTCAAAATAAGAATATTAGTTAATGAGTAAGATTCCTCTTACTAAATTGTTAAATTCAATTAGCCAATTCATCGACTCATATCAATTTAGATTATTCTAAAACTTTATTACTTGTTTGTCGCGCAAAAAAAACTTTTTGACTTCCCGGTAGAAATAGATTTTGCTAATGAAAATGCTTTTACCGCCGCCCAATACGCTTTTTTTTTCCAAATGTTTTTACGAATACGCTTTTTTGACAGAGAAGTGCGTTTCTTTGGAACTGCCATTCAAAAATGAAGAGGTTACTCTTTATTATAGTTAAATGTGAAAGACATCTATTGTTCAAAATTCGAAATATAAATTATATTATGGCTCTTTATTCGGATCTGTTTCAGCGGGTTCTACTGCTATAAAAATTGAATTGCTTTTTTTAATAATAAAAGAATCAAAAAGGTTTTAATTTTGAATCTCCGGATATTCTCGTCGTGTTACATTTAATTTTAAAAAATTAATCGAAAAGTTTCAGAACCCTTACCTACTTTTTACAAAATCTATTGTAATTTAAAATTGATTTCTAGTAATTCTAATTGATTAAGAAAGTATACCTAAAAAAAATTCTAAAATTAGAATGAGTTAGTAGTTAATTGGTTAAGAGATACCTGACTTGAAAATAAAGAACATTTTTCGTACTTTCTTATTTCAGTTATATTAGAACTGAGGTCAAGGATAACAAAATGACAGATCTCCTAGAGTTCCCATAAACAAAATTTATTTGATTGGTTGGAAGGAGCGTAAGCAACTCAATGAGTTCCACAACTAATTAGTTAATGATTCCGGATAATTTTATTAAAATAATAAAGTTTTTTCTGTTTATCTGGTTAAGTTCTTGGCGGATATTATGATTCATACTAGAATCAAATACTTTCATTTTACTTTTTGATATAATTATTTTTCCCTATTCTATAGATATTTTTAGAGATATAAATTTTCGTAATCATAATAATGGAATGGTTTATAATCTTATATTTTCTATTTTTCTAAATATCTTAGTTAATCACTAACTAGTAATTTTTTCCAATGACTTTATCTTATCATTTGACCAATAGTAACTTCTTGATTTGAATAGTTGAAATGTTTATCTTTTGAAAGAATAAAAAATCATAATGATTACAATTTCAAATTATATTTGAACTCTTTGATATCTTGATTTTTTTTTATTACTTTCTCTTTCCGAAAGAGATAAAAACTGGTGAATTGGAAACAATAAAAAAAAAAAAAAAAAAAAATTTCTTATGGCATATACATCTCAATATGCATGGATCATACCTTGGGTTCCACTTCCAGTTCCTATAGCAATAGGAATCGGACTTCTCGTTGTCCCTACAGCAGCAAAAAGTCTTCGTCGTATATGGGCCTTTCCTAGTATTTTATTACTAAGTATCATTATGATTTTTTCAGCCGATCTGTCTATTCAACAAATGAATGGCAGTTTTATATATCAATACGTATGGTCCTGGACTATCCATAATGATTTTTCTTTAGAATTTGGTTACTTGATCGATCCACTTACGTCCATTATGTTAATATTAATTACTACTGTTGGAATAATGGTTCTTATTTATAGTGACAATTATATGTCTCATGATCAAGGCTATTTGAGATTTTTTGCTTATATGAGTTTTTCCAATGCTTCCATGTTGGGATTAGTTACTAGTTCCAATTTGATACAAATTTATATTTTTTGGGAATTGGTTGGAATGTGTTCCTATTTATTAATAGGGTTTTGGTTCACACGACCAATTGCGGCAAATGCTTGCCAAAAAGCCTTTGTAACTAATCGTGTAGGGGATTTTGGTTTATTATTAGGAATCCTAGGTTTTTATTTTATAACGGGTAGTTTCGAATTTCGGGATTTGTTCGAAATAACCAATAACTTAATTGCTAATGATGGAGTCAATTCCGAATTTCTTACTTTGTGTGCCTCCCTATTATTCGTCGGTGCAGTTGCGAAATCGGCACAATTCCCCCTTCATGTATGGTTACCCGATGCTATGGAAGGGCCTACTCCTATTTCAGCTCTTATCCACGCTGCTACTATGGTAGCAGCGGGAATTTTTCTTGTAGCTCGATTTCTTCCTCTTTTTACCACTCTACCTTACGTAATGAATTTGATTTCTTTGGTAGGTATAATAACAATACTATTCGGAGCCACTTTGGCTCTTGCTCAAAAAGATATTAAGAAAAGTTTAGCCTATTCTACAATGTCTCAATTGGGTTATACTATGTTAGCTTTAGGTATGGGATCTTATCGAGCTGCTTTATTTCATTTAATTACGCATGCCTATTCGAAAGCATTATTATTTTTAGGATCCGGATCGATTATTCACTCAATGGAAACCATTATTGGATATTCGCCAGATAAAAGTCAGAATATGGCTCTTATGGGAGGCTTAACAAAATATGTGCCAATTACAAAAACTACCTTTTTATTAGGTACACTTTCCATTTGCGGTATTCCACCTCTTGCTTGTTTTTGGTCCAAAGACATTATTCTTAATGATAGTTGGTTGTATTCACCCATTTTCGCGATAATAGCTTGTTTCACAGCAGGATTAACTGCATTTTATATGTTTCGAATATATTTACTTACTTTTGAAGGGCATTTAAATGTCCATTTGCAAAATTTCAGTGGCAAACAAAATAGCTTGGGCTATTCAATCTCTATATGGGGCAAAGAAGGGTCGAAAGCGATAAAACAAAATTTTGTTTTATCATCAATCAATAATAAGGAAAGTGCTTTGCTTTTTTCAAAAAAAACGTATGCAATTGATGGTAATGTAAGAAATAAAATGCGATCCCTTATTACTATTACTCATTTTTCCAATAAAAAGCTTTCCCAGTACCCCCATGAATCAGATAATACTATGCTATTGCCACTTCTTGTATTGGTATTATTTACTTTATTCATCGGATTTATAGGAATTCCTTTTGCTCCTGATCAAGGGGGCATATATTTTGATGTATTATCCAAATGGTTAACTCCGTCGATAAATCTTTTACATTCAAACTCGAGTAATTCTGTGGATTGGTATGATTTTTTTACAAATATGATTTTTTCGGTAACTATCGCGTCTTTCGGAATATTTATAGCGTCTCTCTTATATAAGCCTGTTTTTTCAACTTTTCAAAATTTAGACTTAATTAATTCATTTCTAAAAATAGGTCCTAAGAGAAGTTTCTGGGAACAAATAATAAATATGATATATAATTGGTCATATAATCGTGGTTACATTGACAGTTTTTATTCAACAACCTTAACTAGGGGTATAAGAGGGTTAGCTGAACTAATTTCCTTTTTTGATCGACAAGTAATTGATGGAATTACTAATGGAATTGGTGTTACAAGTTTCTTTGTAGGAGAGGGGATAAAATATATAGGGCGCGGACGAATTTCTTTTTATCTCTTCTTGTATTTATTTTATGTATCAATTTTTTTTTATTTACTATATATAATATATAGTAAATAAAAAAATTTGAAGTTTTCATGAAGTTTTCATTCTGTACATGCCAGATCATGAATTAGTAACTGCAGTCGATCTTCAACCCCCCCTTTTTTTTTTTAGTTAACAAAATTGGAACTTCCCTTTATTTCTTGTTCTCTTCAGAATCACAATGGTCAATCCACCACTCATAATCAGAATGGTTAATCCACCGCAGAGTAGCTTCGCGCATACGCGACATTATTAATTTAGTTTTATTTTGTGGATTGTACGTGGATGCCCCGAAGTCATAATCCGGGGGTTGTTCTATAATAGTTCTAAAAAATGTTTTCTCTTTCATTTTTTTCTCTGCCTTTTTACGTTTTTCAAGTTCCTCGTCCAGACGAGCTCTCAAAATAAGAATTCTCAAAATTATTTTCTCTTTCTTTTTACGTTTTTCATCTTCCTCTTTCTTTTTACGTTTTTCATCTTCCTCTTTCTTTTTACGTTTTTCATCTTCCTCTTTCTTTTTACGTTTTTCATCTTCCTCTTTCTTTTTACGTTTTTCATCTTCCTCTTTCATATTCCTATATCGCAATGGACGATTCCATCGTTTATAGTCAAAAAGAAGAGTCACAAGAGG